AGGAGTCGACCGCTAGAACTACTGGTCTTAGAACCAGAAATAACTAGGCTTGCTTTGGAATCATAATTTTAATCCGAACTCAAGGGCAGATTGGTATTTTTCCGAGAATCCAGATTTCATTCTCGGGTCGTAAGAAAAAAAAAGAATTGGAGAAAGCTTTTTCTACGGAGCGTGTTCATTCGTTTTGACTATTTTAGCATATTTTATTTTATCCCAGTAATTTCTACTCTACCTTCCCGGAGTTCGTTCTCCGGGAAACTCCGTTTAAATTATTCCGACGGACTTTTTATAACCCACTTCTTTTATTATCTCATTGGAAATCATATAAAGACAATCCCTATTTAATATAGCTATTTGTGCAAGTATTTTACGATTAAGAAGCAACCGCCTCTTGTACAGATCGTGTATTAATCTACTATAACTATAGGATACCCCCTTTTCGCGAATTGCTGCGTTTATCCGAGTGATCCACAAACGACGAAAATTTCTCTTTTGACTGCCCCGATCCCGCTGAGCCGAAACCAAAGCTCTTATTTTCTGTTGAGTAATAGTTCGAGTAAGTCTTGAATGGGCCCCTCGAAAGCTTGATGCAAATAAACGAATTTTTGTTCTACGTCTACGAGCTATATATCCCCGTCTAATTCTAGTCATTGAATAGATGAAACTTTCACGAATAACTAATTTATTTCTTTTCTTTCAGTTATTCTTTTCCCCTTTCCTAATCTATTAATAACAAAACGGATTTTTCCAATGTATAAACTAAAAATTCCAATGGCTTTGGCTACTATAACCTTCCTGACCGCGATTTTTTCTTTTTTTAGGCATTTCAATGCGAAATAAGAAATTCTATTGTGTTATATGTGTCAAAAATAGAAAATATAAATGGATAAAGAAATAGCGGGTTCCTTCGTTTCTATGGTGACTTACTAAACGGTGAGGTCTTCTCTATACACCGGAGCCTTTACTTCATTTAATCAACGTTATTGGTAACTTGTACAGTTCGCCCTTTTTGGCTCTACCCATGAATTATCCAGCAATAGGCCTTTCACAATGAGATCTACCTATACAGTAACGGTATTTAATTATGAAAGTTAGCTGGGTAGCTGACCCTCTTAGTCCGTTCTTGCCAGAGTAGGAGCTTAATCTTTATGCCTTTAAAAGTAAATAAGAAAGTAAATAAAAATAAGATTTCCTCCGCTTAATGGCTAACCATTTGCTACCAATGGAGAATTGCTTATCATCTTAAATTGAGGTGGTTGGATTTGCACCAACGGAAACCATAAAATTTATACACAATGTAGGAATGTGATAACTTTGATTATTTTTATATAGTGAATGGAATCCCTTCTTACATTCTATACTATTCACCGGTACTGATCATTGATACTGGAAGGTTTTTTTCTTGCTTTTGTACCAGCTCATGGTATGATCTAAACGAGTCGCACATACACCCGAGTACATGTTCCTCGACGCTGAGGGCATCCCCGAAGAGCGGGGGATTTCGTGACATTTCTGATTGGCTGTCTTGTATTTCTAATAAGTTGTTTAATAGTTGGCATGCTGAATTGTATACATAATGGGCTGGTTTAGATTGATCCTAACCGGATAATTATGAATTACTTCCATTTATTAGAATAGTAAAATCATAGATAAAATCTCAAATCGCGGATTTGTGGGAAATCCGTCTTATTTTCATTCAACCGCCACAAGATCAACAATTCCATAAGCTTGTGCTTCTGTTGCTGACATAAAAACATCTCTTTCCATGTCTTCGGATACAACCCATAAGGGTTTGCCTGTTCTTTGTACATAAACCCTTGTGAGGGTTTCACGCAGTTTCAGCAATTCTTCCGCTTCCAGGATAAATTCTCCCGTTTGTGCCTCATAAAACGAACTAGCAGGTTGATGGATCATTACCCTGATGATATAACATAATAAAAAGTTCCTCTCTATCTCGCACGATGAAGCGAAGAGAAAAGAAAGATAAAGACTAATATAATAGGAAAAAAGATAGAATTGAACAACCGTACGGGCATCTTTGGTCCATTGCATATGCATACGGCTTTACAATAAAATTGACCTTTACCTTCCAAGAAAGAGAAAAGTAAAATATACCAGACCCTCGTGGGTTAAATGATCAAATTGCCACCCTTCCTTTTGGATTTGGAATAGTTAAAAACTACTATGATGGCTCCGTTGCCTTATATATTAATATATTAATTTTTATTGTTTTTTGTTTGTGATTCAGCAATCCCAAAGTTTCTTTTTGAGCCAATCAAAGAAAAAATCTTGTTTTTTCGCACTCCTTGCATAATATAAATATTTTTAAGAGCCTTCCGGTGTGAACAAAAAAGGTTTGTGACGCTGAGCCGGGCTCCCGATAAATAAGAGAAAATCGAAAATACCCTTTCTCCCATACTACTCTCTCGATACATAATCTAATGTTTTGAAAAAACAATGCAAAAGTTTATCATATCGAATTCGAAGTGCCATGCTATTA